ACTGATTAACAATGACTGAACCAATGAACGAAAGTGGGAGAAATGGAACTTAACCCCCCTTTTCTTTTATGACGGACAAATCACTCCCTGAACGAATCCTAATCCTATCCTTCGTATTATTTTTATTTAATATAAATAATATATTAATATCGATTTCTATAAATAGATTTCAATATAGAATGGCGATTAGAATGAATGATTCATGAACATGAATATGAATTGACGAATCAAAAATGCTATGAAATCATCAAAAACGGAAAGATCCCTCGGGTCTAATCATACCATTCCATTATATTGACAATTTCCAAAACTGTTCATACTATGATCAGAGTCTGATGGCGGTTGGGCAAGTATGCCCCTATCGTCTAGTGGTTCAGGACATCTCTCTTTCAAGGAGGCAGCGGGGATTCGACTTCCCCTGGGGGTAGGGTGTAGGGTACTACAAAAGAAAATTGATCGTGGATTATCAATAAGCCTCAAATTGATTCTTGCTGGGTCGATGCCCGAGCGGTTAATGGGGACGGACTGTAAATTCGTTGGCAATATGTCTACGCTGGTTCAAATCCAGCTCGGCCCAATAATTTGCCAATCTACCATGAACTGGTATAACCCCCCTGTCCTTCAGAAATATCTGATACGGAGGAATAAAAAAGAATCGCATTTTCTGCTATATCCCCTATTTTCCTGGGATTGTAGTTCAATTGGTCAGAGCACCGCCCTGTCAAGGCGGAAGCTGCGGGTTCGAGCCCCGTCAGTCCCGACGGATTCAATAAAAAAATGCGCCCCTTAGTTCTTTTTTCTTTCCTTTTTCCTTTCGCATTTCTCATCAAACAAATAGGGAAATTTGCATTACTTTAACTAGTACCGATTGATGGGAGAAAGACATATGTCGATTAGTACAATTATTGGTAGCATTCTATTCAGGATTCCAAGAGATACTGGATCTGTTTTTTCGATTGCTCCCGATCCCCCTAATGGAATAGAGTACCATATCTTTCTCGGGAGCACATACGCAAATGGGATTCGTTTCTTGTACGATACAAAATGAATTTCACATAATTACCCTACCTAATAGAATACTTTTTTTGTGTAACTTCAATTACTAATTTGAATTTGAAAAATCTATTTCATTCAAATTGCACACTGAGCTTTTGATATATGTGACCCGTACTAATCTAAGAAGGGGGAAGATAAAGATCAAACAAGGATCCCGCCACTCCTAGCAAAGGAAAGGAATGGAAAAGTTTTCCTTCTTATTTTTCCGTTTTCTTTTCGGGGTCCTATCGAATAAAGAACAAATCAAATCCTAAAATATTGAATTTGATGGAATATTATATCTTTTATACCGGGACTCATCTTTATCACACTTCTTTGTCTTCCAAGAAAATTAGATCATTAAAATGGAGTTTAGAACTTAACTCCTTTCTTTTTCCATTTCACTTCTAGTGTTTGTTTGGGTTTGTGATTAATGGAAGTTGGAAGGCGGTCAGATGATACTTCATCAGATGATTGTACAAGGAAGACGTAGGGTGGGTTATAGAAAAGAAAAAAGAATGATCAAATAAATAAAAAAATTCTTGATTGGATCAGGAATCCAATTTTGGATTCGGTATGGATAAAAGATCTTCCTATGTTATACTATTCAATTCTCGACGATGAATTGATTTGATAGCTCAGATATTGTTATTCATGATATTGACCCGATTCAATATGATCGAGAGGTAATTCATCCATTGAATTTACAGGCGAAAGATTTTTCATCTCTATGGGATTAAATCCCGAGTTATTGCGAAGTAAAAAAACGATGAGATTATGGAAGTAAATATTCTCGCATTTATTGCTACTGCACTGTTCATTCTAGTTCCTACTGCTTTTCTACTTATCATTTATGTAAAAACAATCAGTCAAAATGATTAATTAATTTGAATAAAACTTGACTTCTGAGTTGATTGAAGAAAAAAATGAAAAGGATTCCAATTTCGCGTCTTAAATGAAATGAGCGGATTAGAATTAGCAGTATTCTATGAGATCCGATAGTATGGTAGAAATAAATATACGAATATTTATTTCTACCATATACTATCTATTAGTGTTATTGTAGTGTATAAAGTCGTACTCTATAATAAAGATAGGGGCTTAATATAGATCAATCTACAATACTCTTCATATATGTAGATTCCAATTCCATATATGGAATTGATATCTACATAGTACCCAATTCTATTTCTTTGGTACATCGATTTGTTCCGATCAATCTAAGATAATCGAAAGGCAACTCTTATTCTTATGGTTCTAATTCCTAGATTTTTTATTATTTCCAACATGAATCCCAATTTGTTTTTAGCATTACGAAGAAATAATTGATTAAGCCATTGACAAGAGTTCTATGGAAACTTCTTCGGATTTCGAAAAGTAGTAGTAAACCTCGCCGATTTTTAACGCTTGAACCATGATATGAAATAAGTCGATAAAGCAGAAATTCAATTTCTAAAATAATAAA